TCACAGAAAATCCAATGAGCCCATCATGTGAATTGAATGAAGTAAAATAAAAAAAACCAAGTCTATGAAGCGGAGATAACTAGATCTATTTATCCACAATCGGATTATATTTGTTTGATCCACTGTTGTCAATATGAATGTGAATAGTGAAAAACGAATACAATGGAGAACACAAAAGAATAAAAAAAAAAAAAAATAGAAATAACAATTTCAATTGAATATCTTTCTTTTTTTATTTATATTTCATTATTCAATTTAATTAGTCAATTGAAATATCTATTTATTAATATTTCATCTATAAATTATATATTTCTATTAATTGAAATAAATAGAAATAGGAAAATATATATATATAATATATATAAAATATATAATAATTAAAATGAAAAAAAGAGAAAATAAATAAAAAAAGAAAAAACTACGGAGTTGTGTTGGATTGGCACGATAGAGATAATGAACATAAATAGAAAAAAAAAGTGTAGGCGAAAGAATAAATTAAGGTAAGGAAGAAGTAAAGTAGAAAAAAATCTCGGGTTTATTCAATCAATAAATAAATATAAGTAGAATAAACAAGCGTAATCCCTTGTGTTTTTTTATTTGTTCATAGATTTCCAACAAAAACCAACCCATTGATGGTAATGTCAAAATTTTCTATTTCTAGTATAAAACCAATTATTTCATTTATTCACTTGATTGATCTTTAATAAATAAGTGTAGTAGAACAAGAGAGGGGGGAAATAATAGAGAAAAGGTTATCCAAAGCTATAGACAAGTCATCCACACCCTCTTTTTTTTTTTTATTTCATTAATTGCATTTTTCGGTTATTGATTCAGGTCAAATTCCGTAAAAACCGCAGCCCTCTTTGAAATATCATGAACAGTTCCTGTAGGTTGAGCACCTTTTTCAAGAAAATATAGAATTGCAGGAACATTTAAATAGGTTTGATTCTTTATCGGATCATAAAAACCCACTTTACGAAGATCTCTTCCCTCTCTTCGGGATCGAACATCAATTGCAACGATTCGATAAACGGCTCATTGGGATAGATGTAGATTAACAATACCCCCCCCAGAACCGTATAAGAAGTTTTCTCCTCGTACGGCTCGAGAAAATTGGAAGTTATGTATATGTATAGAATTCTAATTAATGTAAAATAGATCCATAGATTATCAAATCAATTAGACTATGATTTCATTTTTTTTTTATTCTTTTCCAAAAAAGAAATTAAAAAAAAAATTCTTATTTGTATCCTCATAACTCAAGTTGGGTAACTCTCACTCAAAGGAAAACCTTTAAGCATTTCATTTATTGAGCCGTCTATAACCCCCTTTTTGCCTGTCTCCTTTAGAATCTATTCTATTCTTCATTCTGATCTAGTTTAGTTATTGAGACAATTAACAAGTTTAGTTATTAAAACAATTAAAAAAGGTATTTCCTTGTTCCGGGATCCTTTATCTTTGCTTTGAATCATTGGGTTTAGACATTACTTCGGTGATCTTTAATCCTTTCAAAATGGCAGCAACATACCATTTTTTGTGATTTCTTTTTATCAAAGAACCATATGAATGATTGATTCTCGCGTGATACACTTTTGATCAAAAGAGTTTTCCTAATTCCAACAAATTTGATGTTTGAATTTGAAACTTGCTTGAATTGGATCCTTTCGATTTCTATATCGAAAATATACTTACGAAGTTGTTTCAACTTATTGATTGACACTAACCCTAGATCTCCGCCCCTGATAAATGAATTAATACTTTCTACTCGAGCTCCATCATGTAATATTTACATTAAAACTTCCCCAAAATGAAATGAGGGTTATAGTGGAACAGAACAAACGATGTCGAGCCAAGAGCATCTTCATTCCTATATATAAAAGAAAATGGTGGATGTAAGATAAGAATCCACAGTTGATCATGTCCTTCAAGTCGCACGTTGCTTTCTACCACATCGTTTTAAACGAAGTTTTACCATAACCTCTAGTTTCTTGGAACTGGTATGTAATTGATTCAATTATGGAATCATGAATAGTCATTGGTTTAGTTGGTACATAGTTATCTATACTGTTATGAATGGGTAGTTTCTTAAAAAGTATCAGCAAGAATTCCATTTTTTTTTTTAAACCCACATTTTCTTTTAGATATTGGATTTTCTTTTAGTATATTGGATGAATACAATTTTTTGTATGAATGCAATATTTATTTAATATGAAATGGAATATATATATTATTCTTTTTTTTTTTTATTTCTATAAATTTAGAAAAAATTACGAATAAATAAGAAATACGTTCTTTTTGAATCCGCATTTTCAAGTTTCTTGATAGGATGGATTCGCCAGTTTAACACTTCTTCAAGTACCAAGGATTCATAGGAAATCATTCAAAATAATTGATTGAAAGTTTTCTACCTCGATATTATTATTTGACTAAAGTTTTCCAATAAGGGAAGGGACATTTTATTATCTTTTATTATCATAAAAAAAACCTATTCGAATTAACCCATCAATGATTTAAAACAAATAGATAGATCAAAAACAAATCCAATTTTTTTTTACTCTAAATTATTTTAGCCTAAACCGGTCTTAAGAGACTTAATCCCATTGATTCAATTCAATTAGTACCAAAAACGCAAGCCCTTCGTATTTATAATTCCACATAAATCCACAGAAATAAAATAATCAAGTTGCACACACCATTTAAGGGATAGAGAATAAGAGAGGCTTTCACATTTCGATTTTGAATTAAAATGACATCATGGAAAATATATGAGACGTAAGGTTTTTTTATGAATAACGAATTTCAAATATGAATATGAAAGATATGGACATACGATGAAAAGCCCGTCCTACTTTTTTTTCATTAAAAAAGTCTTTTTTTTTTTATCTATGTTCCCATCTTTTACCTAGATAAAAAATGGATTCAATTCCATCTACGTCTTATGGTATTTAAACTCGATTCAATTTGTGAAAAAAATATGATTTAGAGACGAATCAAAAATAAGAAAAATAATGATAAGAAAGAAGAATCACATTCTATCTAATATTAGACTCTTAAACAGAAGGTTGTTCAAAAAAGGCAATCTTTTTTTGATATGATAATTTTGATATGATTATATCATATATAATATTATGGAATATTATGATATATAATATCATAATACTATGATATATATAATACGCATACTCTGGGACGGAAGGATTCGAACCTCCGAATAGCGGGACCAAAACCCGTTGCCTTACCACTTGGCCACGCCCCATTTCTATTCAAGACTAATAAACACTAATATTGTTATTGGTTGTTCGTCAATTCCAGTCCAAATATTGATAGAATCAATTAGATTGTTGCTAGGATTTTGATACGTGTAGATATCGAATGAAACTGAATTTATTGATCATTAGATATAATTCAATTAAGATATTGTATGAAAGTAGGATTTCTTCTATATCTATTTTGATTTGAGAATGGAAGGATTTTTGATTGGCTGAGTTCAAATCAAAGAAAAGAAAGGTTTTTTGACCTACCTTATGTTATTAATTTTTACCTTATCCCTTATATCAATAATAAGATATTAATAACTCAATCAACTCAAAAAAAAAATTATCTTCAAGAACAAAATGTTTGTTATGCTTAATATTTTAAGTTTAATCTGTATCTGTCTTAATTCTGTCCTTTATTCAAGTAGCTTTTTCTTAGCCAAATTACCCGAGGCCTACGCTTTTTTGAATCCAATAGTAGATATTATGCCAGTAATACCTGTGTTCTTTTTTTTATTAGCTTTTGTGTGGCAAGCTGCTGTAAGTTTTCGATGAGATTTTTCATACTGTCCTAGAAAAATTCATGATTTACTCGAAAAAAAAATTCTAACAATTTCTAATATAAGATCAGATAAGTCTTACATACAGTCTGAACCGTTAAGTTAAATATTGAAATTCTTGTATAGCTGTGCTAAATCTAGATCACTCTCATTTTCTTGTTATAACTTTTTTTTCCATTGAACGACCCTATTAGAGTCCCCCACAATATATAATTGTTGGTATAAAAGAAAATTTTCATTAATAAACAACTCAACTCTGATTTTCTGAAATTTTTTTTTTTTTCTAGAAATCACTTCATTTCTTGGTGTCAAAAAATAGGGTATGCAGTATAAAAATAGAGAATCTATTCTCTTTTTTTTTTTGAAAAAAAAAATGCTATTGGAGATTGTGTAATGCTTACTCTAAAACTATTTGTTTATACAGTAGTGATATTCTTTGTTTCTCTCTTCATTTTCGGATTCCTATCTAATGACCCGGGGCGTAATCCTGGACGTGAAGAATAAAAAATCAGATTTTTGTTTTCCTTGCTTGATTTGCAAATTTTTATCTATTCCACATCTTTCTTTAACTATATAAAAAAAAAAAAAATACCAAGTCATCGACAGAAACGGAAAGAGAGGGATTCGAACCCTCGGTACGAAAAACGCGTACAACGGATTAGCAATCCGACGCTTTAATCCACTCAGCCATCTCTCCCCCAATTGAAAAATGAAAAAGAATAATTACTATGATACATTAAGTAAGGCTTGAAAAAAGCCCTTCTTTATCTCTCTTTATTATTTTATTATATCTTTATTATTTATTATATAGATAGCTATATAAAGCTATATATAGATAATATATATCTAAAAACTTTTATCATAAATTCCAATTCCATTTAGATTTTAAATAAAGTAAGGGCTCAAAAGAGATATCTACAATCCAATATTTGAATATATAAATACCAATCTATTAAATGTTAATAAAAAAAATTTTGAATAAATTAAGAAAATCAAAAATAAAATGAAAATATATATATATTAAATAATAAATAAAATCAATAAAAGTACCTTGTTTATTTCGTCCGAAAAGTCCCTTTTTATTTCCACGGCCTGGCCTGGTCAGTACCTAGCCGGGCTTTTTTTTTTGTTCCAATGAATCGTAGAAAAAATGATTTATTTTATTTGAAAACTCAAAATTCTTTTGAAATAAAATAACAAAAATCGAAACAACAATCATATCATAAGAAGGATTATTTCGATTCCTATGATACAGAATCAAATGATATAGAATCAAAGTGCCATTTCTTATTATTCTTTCTTTATTTATTTACTTTTTTTTACTGGAATAAAAAAAAACTTATCATTTAATTAGTTAAATGAGTCCTCGTTTACTAATCTCATTAGTCTTCCTGATAAAAATATGTCAACGCTCTCATTTTCATGATTTTTTTTCTGATCCTATTTTTTTATTACTAGGACCTATTTTTGTGTTCGACAAAAGGTCGATTTATATGCAATAATAGCATTGTAGCGGGTATAGTTTAGTGGTAAAAGGGTGATTCGTTCTATTAACCCTTTAATAGTTAAAGGGTCTTTCGTTTGATTTATATTTCGATCAAAAACTTTATTTCTTAAAAGGATTTAATCCTTTTCCTATCGATGAAAAATTCGAGGAAAAATAGAAATTCTCGTGATTTGTATCCAAGAGTCCGTTATAAATTGAAAAAATTGGATCATGAAATTACGAAACATAATTTATTTTTGAATTGGATCCATACTTCCAATTGAACGAGTAAGGAATCCATGGATAAAGGTAGAAAGAACGGTCTATTTCTAATCGTAACTAAATCTTCAATTTGATATTTATATAAGGGAGATTGAAGCAAAACAAAATAGCTATTAAACAATGTCTTTGGTTTACTAGAGACATCGACAGATTATATTGTTTTAGCTCGTTGGAAACAAAAAAGACTTTTCCTAAGGATTATTTCAAATAGAAATAGGGAACGAAGTAACTAGAAAAGATTGTTAGAATCCTCTTTTCTTCTATAGGGATCATCTATAAAGCAGGTCCTTTTGAATGCATTCAGACAGAAAGGCTGACATAGATGTTATGGGTAGAATTTGTTTTTTTTTTCGTTTACATCTTTTTTTTCCATCTTCCATAAAGGAGCCGAATGAAATCAAAGTTTCACGTTCGGTTTTGAATTAGAGACGTTCAAAATGATGAATCAACGTCGACTATAACCCCTAGCCTTCCAAGCTAACGATGCGGGTTCGATTCCCGCTACCCGCTTATCTTATATATTTTATCTTCTATTTTTTTTTATTAAAATGATATCGTAATTTTATAGATTTATTATTTTTTGATTACTATATTTCGAAATTCATAATAGACAAATATTTTTGAATTGATTCATTTCAAATTCGAATATTTTCATTCTATTTTTGAATATAATAAATTATTATTATATAAAGTACTCTATATTATTTTATAAAATAAGATAATTGAATTAATATCGAATAAAATGAATCTAGAATTACTATAAATCATAATAAGATAAATTTTACAATTGAATTGTAAATTCAATTAATGGAATGCATCATTGAATTGAATAAGCAATTTCCGGAATTCGTGCACATCTTTTTTTTTATGAACAAAAGATGTGCAAATAAGAAAAAAAAAATAGGAGTGAAATTAACTGTGACACGTTCATTAAAAAAAAATCCTTTTGTAGCAAATTATTTATTAAAAAAAATAAATAAGCTTAACACAAAGGAAGAAAAAGAAATAATAATAACTTGGTCACGAGCATCTACCATTATACCCACAATGATTGGTCATACTCTTGCTATTCATAATGGAAAGGAACATTTGCCTATTTATATAACAGATCATATGGTAGGGCATAAGTTGGGAGAATTTGTGCCAACTATAAATTTCCGGGGGCATGCGAAAAATGATAATAAATCTCGTCGTTAATAATTTAAATTAGTAAAATCAGAAAATAAAATGAATAGAGATAAAATAAAGATACTTATGATTCATTAGTGAGAGGTGAACCTTATGATAAAGAAGACAAAAAAGAATGGATATACAGAAGTATACGCTTTAGGTCAACATATATGTATGTCCACTCACAAAGCACGAAGGGTAATTGATCAGATTCGTGGACGTTCTTACGAAGAAACACTTATGATACTAGAACTCATGCCTTATCGAGCATGTTATCCCATTTTCAAATTGGTTTATTCTGTAGCAGCAAATGCTAGTCACAATATGGGTCTCAACGAAACCAATTTAGTCATTAGTAAAGCCGAGGTCAACAAAAGTATTACTATGAAAAAATTAAAACCTCGAGCTCGAGGCCGAAGTTATCCGATAAAAAGACCCACTTGTTATATAACTATTGGATTGAAAGATATATCTTTAAATGAAGAAGAGTGTAAAAGATCCGAATACTCCATATTATGCTTAAAAAAACCTAAATGTATAAATAAATACGCGGATATCACATGTTATAATATGGATAATAATGGGGGAGTATGGGACAAAAAATAAATCCACTCGGTTTTAGACTTGGTGCAACCCAAGGACATCGTTCTATTTGGTTTGCACAACCAAAAAAATATTCTGAAGGTCTACAAGAAGATCAAAAAATACGAGATTGTATCAAAAATTATGTAAAAAAAAATAGAAGAATATTCTCCGGTGTTGAGGGAATTGCACGTATCGAGATTCAAAAAAGAATTGATCTCATTCAAGTAATAATCTATATGGGCTTCCCAAAGTTATTAATAGAAAGTGGGTCTCGAAGAATCGAAGAATTACAAATGAATGTACAAAAAGAGTTAAATTTTGTCAACCGAAAACTAAACATTGCTATTACAAGACTTGAAAATCCTTACGGAAACCCTACTATTCTTGCAGAATTTATAGCCGGGCAGCTAAAGAATAGAGTTTCATTTCGAAAAGCAATGAAAAAAGCTATTGAATTAACTGAACAGGCAGGTATAAAGGGAATTCAAGTACAAATTGCCGGGCGTATAGACGGAAAAGAAATTGCACGTGTTGAATGGATCAGAGAAGGTAGGGTTCCTCTACAAACCATTCGAGCTAAAATTGATTATTGTTCCTATACAGTTGCAACTATCTATGGGATATTAGGGATTAAAATTTGGATATTTGTAGACGAGGAATAATAAACCTTTCCTCAATTTGTCTTTCTATCTTTTTTTTTTGAATAGTAAATGAAAAATTCTACAGGCTTGAATAAAAATTCAATTAATTATTTGAAATAATTGCTATGCTTAGTGTGCGACTCGTTGGTTTTTCTGTTAGGATAAAAATGGACCTGACCATAACATAATATGAACTAATAATTGAAAAAAAAAAATAACCAACTCATCGTTTCACATTATCTGGATCGAAAAAAGAAAGCAGTCAAGATATGTTATATTGGTCATGTCATATCATTGTAGCAACTTAAATTTTTTTTGCATAAACAAAAACACCAATCTAATTATCAGTTGTGAAGCATTAAAAGTATACGGATAAATGGAAGGGTGAAAGAAAGAGAGAAAAAAAATATCAATGATATAAGATTCCAATATGGAATATGTAAGGTCTATGAGTCATCTCATAAAAGGTAGTGTAAGAAAACAGCAATACTGCTTGATTCAGAATTAGATTAATCTGTTAATAGAAGAAAAAAGCCAAGAGCCCTGAGTCAATAAAGACTGAGAAGATTGACTCAACAACAAATTTCATTCATTAGGGGCTCCATTGTAGAATTAAGACCTAACCATTAATCAAGAAATGATGGGGACGAGGGAACCCAAGAATACATAATATTCTGTTGAAAATAAATATTAATGATTCATTGGGTAGGATGGCGGAATCCACCCAAGACCAATCCATTAATTCGGAAAGGTCGTTTCATGGGCTAAGCTTAGAACGTAAATACATATAAAAAGAGTAAATATTCGCCCGCGAACTTTTTTTTATTCGCTTGAATTTCTATATTTTGGTCGATTAAAGACCCCCAAAAAAATAATAGATAATAAAAGAAAAGAGAAACCAAAATCAAATTTTCTAAATCATGTATAAATAGAATACATATTTAGTTCTATCTCAAAAGAAGAGAGAAAAATGGATAATAGATTAGATGAAATCTCAAAGAATACCCTAATTCAGTCTATTATTGACACTATATATGTATAGTCTATTCTTTTGGAATCATTTCATTCGTGAGGAGCTGGATGAGAAGAAACTCTCACGTCCGGTTCTGTAGTAGAGATGGAATTGAGAAAAAACAACCATCCACTATAACCCCAAAAAAACTAGATTTCGTAAACACCATAGAGGAAGAATGAAAGGAATTTCGTATCGAGGTAATCATATTTGTTTCGGTAGATATGCTCTTCAGGCACTTGAACCCGCTTGGATCACATCTAGACAAATAGAAGCGGGACGACGAGCAATGACACGAAATGCACGACGTGGCGGAAAAATATGGGTACGTATATTTCCAGACAAACCAGTTACAGTAAGACCCACGGAAACACGTATGGGTTCGGGGAAAGGATCTCCTGAATATTGGGTAACTGTCGTTAAACCGGGTAGAATACTTTATGAAATGGGCGGAGTAGCAGAAAATATAGCCAGAAAGGCTATTTCAATAGCGGCGTCAAAACTGCCTATACGAACCCAATTCATTATTTCGGGATAGGAATGTAGAATCAAAGGAAAGCGGTCTTTGGTATGCAAAAAAAAATTGCCATTTCAAATTTATTTTTTGTTTGGTTTGAACAAACAATATTTCTTTTTGTTTTTTTTTTTAGCCCTTTGAATTGAAAGAACAGATTCACAAAAATAATATGATTCAACCTCAAAGCCATTTGAATGTAGCGGATAACAGCGGGGCCCGAAAATTGATGTGTATTCGAATCATAGGAGCTAGTAATCGACGATATGCTCATATTGGTGACGTTATTATTGCTGTAATCAAAGAAGCAGTCCCAAATACACCTCTAGAAAGATCAGAAGTGATTAGAGCTGTAATTGTACGTACTTGTAAAGAACTCAAACGTGAAAACGGTATGATAATACGCTATGATGACAATGCTGCGGTTGTTATTGATCAAGAGGGAAATCCAAAAGGAACCCGCATTTTTGGTGCGATCCCCCGCGAATTGAGACAGTTAAATTTCACTAAAATTATTTCATTAGCACCTGAAGTTTTATAAGATGAGACCAAGATATAGTTAGAATATTTGAATGAAATTAATTAATAGATTGTATCTCACGTATATACTTTTCAAAATTTAAAAATATTTGAATAAATAAAGAGCATGTTAATTATATTCAAATTCGAAAGAAACACTTATTTTGGTTTATCATGGGTAAGGATACTATTGCTAACCTAATAACCTCTATACGCAATGCTGACATGACTAGAAAAGAAACGGTTCGAATACCATCTACTAACATCACTGAAAACATTGTGAAAATACTTTTACGAGAAGGTTTTATTGAAAACGTAAGGAAACAGTTAAAAAACAACCAAAATTTTTTGGTTTTAACCCTACGACATAAAAGGAATAGGAAAGGACCATTTAAAAGTTTTTTAAATTTAAAACAGATCAGTAGACCTGGTCTACGAATCTATTCTAACTATCAAAAAATTCCTAGAATTTTAGGAGGGATGGGGGTTGTAATTCTTTCCACTTCTAGGGGTATAATGACAGACCGAGAGGCTCGACTAGAAAAAATGGGCGGAGAAATTTTGTGTTATATATGGTAATCTTTATAATATGCGAATTATATACAAAACTTCCCTATCTCTTTTTTTTTTTTACAAAAAAGAGAGGATTTCTAATATAATATAAGTCTTGCTTCATTAGTTGATACTTCAAGGGTTTTCAGCAAAAATGAAAGAACAAAAATAAAGTGATGAAGGTTTAATTACAGAACCCCTAATATGTTCCGGGTTCATTGTCGTTTCGAGAATGGAGATAGAATTATAGATTTTTTTGAGGACCGATTCAACATAGTACTATACAGATACTAGCGTGGAATAGTGTTAAAATGAAAGTCAATTTTTATGATTCAACCATAGAACGTATAGTTTTATAAACTACAAAACAAAGATGCAAATAATTTTTTTGGTTTTCAATTTCAATATTCTTTTGTTTTTGTTTTGTAAGGATACACTTCTAAATTCAAAATTTCAAGAAACTTATTTTCTTCAAATAGGTAGATTCGCAATTAAAGTAAGGAATGACAGACAAATATGAAAATAAGAGCCTCCATTCGTAAAATTTGTGAAAAATGTCGACTGATCCGTAGGCGGAAACGAATTATAGTAATTTGTTCCAACCCGAGACATAAACAAAGACAAGGATAATCTTTCTAAAAAAACTAAAAAAAAAAGATCTGTTTTAACATGAAATGGATATATCCATATATCTCTGATTTATATTTATGAGATGATAAAATATGGCAAAACCCATACCAAGAAGTGGTTTACGTAGGAATGGACGTATTGGTTTACGTAAAAGTACGCATAAAATACCAAAGGGAGTTATTCATGTTCAAGCAAGTTTCAACAATACAATTGTGACTGTTACGGATGTACGGGGTCGAGTAATTTCTTGGTCCTCCGCCGGTACTTGTGGATTCAAAGGTACAAGAAGGGGGACGCCATTTGCGGCTCAAACCGCAGCAGGAACTGCTATTCGGACAGTAGTGGATCAAGGTATGCAACGAGCAGAAGTCATGATAAAAGGCCCCGGTCTCGGACGAGATGCAGCATTAAGAGCTATTCGTCGAAGTGGTATACTATTAAGTTATATATGTGATGTAACTCCTATGCCCCATAATGGCTGTAGGCCCCCTAAAAAAAGACGTGTGTAAAAATAACCATTAACTAGATTTCAAGAGAAATAAACAATTCAAAAATTGGATCAAATAATATTACTATGGTTCGAGAGAAAATAAGAGTATCTACTCGGACACTAAAGTGGAAATGTCTTGAATCAAGAGCAGACAGTAAACGTCTTTATTACGGACGCTTTATTCTGTCTCCACTTATGAAAGGTCAAGCAGATACAATAGGTATTGCGATGCGAAAAGCTTTGCTTGGCGAAATAGAAGGAACATGTATCACACGTGCAAAATCTGAAAAAATACCACATGAATACTCTACCCTAATAGGTCTTCAAGAATCAGTCCATGAAATTTTAATGAATTTAAAAGAAATTGTATTGCGAAGTAATCTCTATGGAAGTGGTGGCGCGTATATTTATGTCAAGGGTCCTGGACATGTAACGGCTCAAGATATCATCTTACCACCTTCTGTGGAAATCATTGATAATACGCAGTATATAGCTAAACTAACGGAACCAATCAATTTTTGTATTGAATTAAAAATAGAGAGAAATCGAGGATATCGTATACAAACCCCAAATAACTTTCAAGACGGAAGTTATTCTATAGACGCTGTATTCATGCCTGTTCGAAATGCAAATCATAGCATTCATTCTTATGTCAATGGGAATGAAAAACAAGAAATACTTTTTCTCGAAATATGGACAAATGGAAGTTTAACTCCTAAAGAAGCACTTCATGAAGCCTCTCGGAATTTGATTGATTTATTTATTCCTTTTTTACATGCGGAAGAAGAAAATTTCCATTTGACCA